CTCCATATATTCAAGGAGTATTTGTATGTTCTCTTCGAAATCAAACGGAGTAATTGAAGCATCATTCGTAATATGGATGTGCTAAATAAAAAAAGACAATACAATTAGGGATTCATTGAAATTCTCAAATTTGGAGTATACTTCTTTCTTTTTATTTTGGATGAGCTGAGCCAATAGGATGAATTAAAAGAGTTCCACATTATGAACTTTGTACCGCGCACATAACTTACACGCACCATAGAAGGTCGCGTAGGAGAGAATGAATAAATAGAATATGAAAAAAGAAAATAATAAGAAATCAAAGGGATCGAATTCTATTTGTACTGTATCTCAGATCCATCTTGGCTATTCCCATCCATTAACTCCTTGAGACTAGACTAGACCTTTGCTTGGGTCTTTCAACCAACTAATTGAACCTTTCCTATATGTAGGAAGTATTCCTATTTTGAATTTGAACGAGAGGAGACACAGTCTGAAATGAACAAAAGAAATCAAAAAGAAGAGAAAAGAGAATCTAATTTGGATATTTTACGTATAGATACTTTTTCTATTATACTCTTTGTAGAAATTTTCCTCAGCTATAGCTATAAAATAAAGGAATATAGTTCCAGATACCTAGATGGGTAAGGATGTATCATGATCTATACTATTAATGAATATGTATGTCGATCCATATCAATTAAGTTGTCGATATCAATTTCATTTATGGAATAGATACTTCTCCAAATTAAGTATGTGCCAGGAACCAGATTTGAACTGGTGACACGAGGATTTTCAGTCCTCTGCTCTACCAGCTGAGCTATCCCGACCATTCCTTACACATCATCCTCATTTTACTAGATGACTTGGTTCTATGTCAATTAAAAAGACGAAAGGGGTAGAAAAAGTCTTATCCAGGCCCTAGAATTTTCTGGATTTTCAAAAAAAAAAAAAAGATATAGGATAAATCGTTAATTTAAGGAGTCAAATGGTCCTTTTTTGGGGATAGAGGGACTTGAACCCTCACGATTTTTAAAGTCGACGGATTTTCCTCTTACTATAAATTTCATTTTTGTCGGTATTGACATGTAGAATGGGACTCTATCTTTATTCTCGTCCAATTAATCAGTTCTTCAAAAGATTTATCAGACCATGGAGTAAATGATTTAATCAATGAATATTCGATTCTTTCTTCAACTTAGAATTGATTCACAACAATTCTTTCCTTTTAAAAAATTCGCGTCGTCATTAATCATTTGAGATAGTATTCAGTACGTATACGTATGTACATAGGTTTATCCTTTCCCCTTCTCAAGTTTCGAGAAAAAGATTCCTTTACCAACGCAACGTGGTCAACTCCCTTTGTTAGAACAGCTCCCATTGAGTCTCTGCACCTATCCTATCCTTTTTTTATTCTCGCTTTATGAACCCTTATTGTTTTGTTGGTTTTCGTAAAACAGGATTTGGCTCAGGATTGCCCATCTTTAATTCCAGGGGTTCTCTGAATTTGAAAGTTGTCACTTAGTAGGTTTCCATACCAAGGCTCAATCCAATTAAGTCCGTAGCGTCTACCAATTTCGCCATATCCCCCTTTTATTTATGCTGAAATCCTGCATTTATTCGAATTCGATACCGATTTTTTCTTTTTCTATATAAACCATAGAAAAAAGCGTTTCTTGTTCTTTGAATTTCTTGCCTATCTTCTTTAATCTCTATCGGAGACCTACATTTGATCCATCAGAAATAATTCTATTATTTCTGTATCCGCAATTCAATATGGATGGATATTATATATATCATAATATATATATATCTTTTACTCTCATTTTTCTCATGCAATTTGGAATACTCGAAGGGTCGATTCTTTTTTTTTCTGAATGACAATAGAGGAATGTCTCATTCATTATGGTTTGGAATGCATTTTTTATCTTTATTGCATCTTTCGTTTTTCTTCTTATCCTTTCCTTCGAGTAGAGTGGACCTTCTATAAGATAACTCAAAAAAAGAAAATCGAAATTGGATATTGATTAAATTGTATTGTATATTTAATACACATTAATCATTTATAATAGCTATAACGAATCATTTCTATAAGTAATCATTTCATTAATTTAGAACTAGAACATAATTCTAATTATTTAGAATTCTATAAACTATATAAAAATATTAATTAATTAATTTAGATAAATATATATTTATTCTATATAACTATTAATATTCTATATAACTATTAATATTAGTTAGAAATACATATTCTATTTTCATTTGAATTAGTAGTTAAAAATGACTATTCTAAATTCTAACGATTAGAATTTCTATTTTCTAGAATGTAGAATAAGATTCTAATCCGATTATTCTATATTCTATTTAGTATTTCGATTTAGTTCGATTCTATTTCGTTAGATTCGATTTCGAATTTTTATATAGATGATATAACAGTAAATTTAATTAGGTAATCAAATATTAGTGATAATATCCAAAGTAATAGAATTTTTTAGTAAAAAAAAGAAAAAAAAATGTC